GTGGCAATTAATCGTTGACTATTTTCTACCAACCACAAAGATATCGGCACCCTTTACTTGATTTTTGGTGCATGAGCAGGAATAGTGGGCACAGCCCTAAGCCTTCTAATTCGGGCTGAATTGGGTCAACCTGGTTCACTCCTGGGGGATGATCAGATTTATAATGTGATCGTAACCGCCCATGCTTTAGTAATAATCTTTTTTATGGTTATACCCATAATAATTGGCGGCTTTGGAAATTGATTAGTTCCATTAATAATTGGTGCACCAGACATAGCCTTCCCTCGAATAAATAATATAAGCTTTTGACTTCTCCCCCCCTCTTTTCTTCTATTACTAGCCTCTGCGGGGGTAGAGGCTGGAGCTGGCACCGGCTGAACAGTGTATCCGCCCTTGGCGGGTAATTTAGCACATGCTGGGCCATCTGTTGATTTAGCCATTTTTTCCCTTCATTTGGCCGGTATCTCATCAATTTTAGCCTCAATTAATTTTATTACAACTATTATTAATATAAAACCACCAGCTATTTCCCAATACCAGACTCCTTTATTTGTCTGATCTATTCTTGTAACTACCGTTCTACTCCTTTTGGCCCTTCCTGTACTTGCAGCCGGAATTACAATATTATTAACAGACCGAAACTTAAATACCACCTTCTTTGATCCTGCTGGTGGTGGAGACCCTATTCTTTACCAACATTTATTCTGATTTTTTGGTCACCCTGAAGTTTATATTTTAATTCTACCAGGCTTTGGAATAATTTCACACGTAGTAGCCTATTATTCAGGCAAAAAAGAACCATTCGGCTATATAGGTATAGTCTGAGCAATAATAGCAATTGGACTATTAGGATTTATTGTGTGAGCACATCATATATTTACAGTAGGTATAGATGTAGACACTCGAGCCTATTTCACCTCTGCAACAATAATTATTGCTATTCCAACAGGTGTAAAAGTATTTAGCTGGCTAGCAACACTACATGGGGGCTCTATTAAATGAGAAACTCCCTTGCTCTGAGCCCTTGGCTTTATTTTCCTTTTTACAGTGGGGGGCCTAACAGGTATTGTTTTAGCAAACTCCTCATTAGATATTGTTCTTCACGATACTTACTATGTAGTAGCCCATTTTCACTATGTCCTTTCAATAGGTGCAGTCTTTGCTATTATAGCAGGTCTTATTCACTGATTCCCTTTAATGTCCGGCTTTACCCTACATCAAACCTGAACAAAAATCCAATTTATAGTTATATTTATTGGAGTAAATTTAACCTTCTTCCCACAACACTTTTTAGGCCTTGCAGGAATACCACGACGGTATTCAGACTATCCAGATGCATATACCCTATGAAATGTAGTCTCATCTGTTGGCTCTTTAATTTCTCTTGTTGCTGTAATTATATTATTATTTATTATTTGAGAAGCATTTGCTTCAAAACGAGAAGTTTTGTCCGTTGAACTCCCCCATACAAATGTAGAGTGATTATACGGCTGCCCACCCCCATATCATACTCATGAAGAACCAGCATTTGTCCAAGTTCAACGATCTTCTTTTTAACAAGGAAGGAAGGAATTGAACCCCCATATGCTGGTTTCAAGCCGGCTACATGACCACTCTGTCACTTCCTTTATAAAGATTCTAGTAAAATATATTACATTGCCTTGTCAGGGCAAAATTGTGAGTTTAAACCTCACGTATCTTAACTTATAATGGCACACCCCTCACAATTAGGATTTCAAGATGCAGCCTCCCCCGTTATAGAAGAACTTATTCATTTTCACGACCATACACTAATAATTGTCTTTTTAATTAGTACCCTCGTTCTTTATATTATTACAGCAATAGTATCAACCAAACTCACAAATAAATATATCCTTGATTCTCAAGAAATTGAAATTATCTGAACCATTCTCCCAGCCATTATTCTTATTATAATTGCCCTCCCATCCTTACGTATTTTATATCTTATAGATGAGATTAATGATCCCCATTTAACTATTAAAGCTATAGGTCATCAATGATATTGAAGTTATGAATATACAGATTATGAAGACCTGGGATTTGATTCATACATAATCCAAACCCAAGATTTAATACCTGGACAATTCCGTCTACTAGAGACAGACCACCGTATAGTGGTACCAATAGAGTCCCCCATCCGAGTTCTCGTATCCGCAGAAGATGTAATTCACTCATGAACTGTACCAACACTTGGTGTAAAAATAGATGCAGTTCCAGGACGACTTAATCAAGTCGCCTTTATCATTTCACGCCCCGGTGTATATTATGGTCAATGTTCAGAAATCTGCGGCGCCAATCATAGTTTTATACCTATTGTAGTAGAAGCAGTACCTCTTGAACACTTCGAAGCCTGATCTTCATTAATGTTAGAAGAAGCCTCACTAAGAAGCTAAATAGGGCCTAGCATTAGCCTTTTAAGCTAAATATTGGTGACTCCCCACCACCCTTAATGATATGCCACAATTAAATCCTAGTCCGTGATTTTTAATTATACTCTTCTCGTGAATTATTTTTCTTACTATTTTACCAAACAAAGTAATAGGTCATCAATTTAATAATATTCCCACCTTAAAAGATATTAAAAAAACTAAACCTAACCCTTGAAATTGACCATGATTTTAAGCTTTTTTGACCAATTCCTAAGCCCCTCATTCTTTGGAATTCCATTAATTGCTCTAGCAATCTCGATTCCATGATTAATGTACCCAACACCAACAAACCGATGACTAAATAATCGACTAATTACCATTCAAGCCTGATTTGTTAACCGTTTTATTTATCAACTTATACAACCAATAAATATTGGAGGACATAAATGAGCTATATTATTTACAGCCTTAATACTGTTTTTAATTACAACTAATTTACTGGGTCTACTCCCTTATACTTTTACACCTACAACTCAACTCTCCCTTAATATAGCATTTGCACTCCCCCTTTGATTAATAACCGTACTAACTGGGTTTTTTAATAAACCAACTATTGCCCTAGGACATCTACTACCTGAAGGGACTCCTACCCTTTTAGTTCCCGCCCTAATTATTATCGAAACCATTAGTTTATTTATTCGACCTTTAGCTTTAGGTGTTCGATTAACCGCCAACCTAACAGCCGGTCATTTACTTATACAATTAATTGCCACCGCAGCCTTCGTCCTCTTAACCCTTCTACCAACCGTAGCCCTATTAACCTCCTTAGTCCTATTTCTATTAACAATTTTAGAAGTTGCCGTAGCAGTAATTCAGGCTTACGTATTTGTTCTCCTACTAAGCCTCTATTTACAAGAAAATGTATAATGGCTCACCAATCACATGCATATCATATAGTTGACCCAAGTCCATGACCTCTCACAGGAGCTACAGCTGCCCTTCTTATAACATCGGGCCTAGCCATTTGATTTCACTTCCACTCATTACTACTACTTTATTTAGGATTAACCCTTCTTTTCCTAACAATAATTCAATGATGACGAGATATTATTCGAGAAGGAACATTTCAAGGACATCATACACTACCCGTACAAAAAGGCCTTCGTTATGGTATAATTTTATTTATTATATCAGAAGTATTCTTCTTTTTAGGTTTTTTCTGAGCCTTTTACCATTCAAGTCTCGCTCCTACCCCTGAACTTGGAGGATGCTGACCCCCCACAGGAATTAGCCCACTAGATCCATTTGAAGTTCCACTTTTAAATACCGCAGTACTCCTAGCCTCTGGGGTGACTGTAACTTGAGCCCACCATAGCTTAATAGAAGGAAGTCGAAAAGAGGCAATTCAAGCCCTTACCTTAACCATTATTTTAGGGATATATTTTACATTCCTCCAAGCTATCGAATATTACGAAGCACCTTTTACCATTGCCGACGGAGTTTATGGAACAACATTCTATGTTGCCACAGGCTTTCACGGCCTCCACGTTATTATTGGCTCAACTTTTTTAGCAGTTTGTCTATTACGACAAGTCCAATATCACTTTACATCAGAACATCACTTCGGCTTTGAAGCCGCCGCATGATACTGACATTTCGTAGATGTAGTGTGATTATTCCTTTATGTTTCCATCTACTGATGAGGTTCATAATTACTTTTCTAGTATTAATTAGTACAAGTGATTTCCAATTATTTAATCTTGGTTAAAACCCAAGGAGAAGTAATGAACCTCATTTTTTCTTCTGCCGTAACTACGGCCCTGGTTTCCCTAATCCTCGCTTTTATTGCATTTTGACTCCCCACATTAAATCCAGATAATGAAAAATTATCCCCCTACGAATGTGGTTTTGACCCTTTAGGGACTGCCCGCCTTCCTTTTTCCCTCCGTTTCTTCCTAGTGGCAATTCTCTTCCTCCTATTTGATCTAGAAATTGCCCTCCTCCTCCCCCTCCCATGAGGTAATCAATTATTCACGCCATTATCTACACTCCTTTGAGCATCTACTATTTTAATTTTACTTACTTTAGGCCTCATTTATGAATGATTTCAAGGAGGACTTGAATGAGCAGAATAGGTGTTTAGTCCAAATTAAGACCGCTAATTTCGGCTTAGCAAATTATGATGAAAAATCATAAACATCTTATGTCCTCAATATACTTTAGTTTTAGTTCTGCATTTATTTTAGGGCTAATGGGCCTTGCATTTAATCGCTCACACCTCCTGTCTGCCCTTTTATGCCTCGAAGGTATAATATTAACCCTTTTCATCGCCACCTCAGCTTGGTCTATAACATTAAATACTACTTCTAGTTTTACTATTCCTATAATCCTCTTAACATTTTCAGCTTGTGAAGCTAGTGCAGGTTTGGCTATTCTAGTTGCCGCCTCACGTTCACACGGCTCCGATAACTTACAAAACTTAAATCTTCTTCAATGTTAAAAATCTTAATCCCAACAATTATGCTTTTTCCAACTACTTGATTATTACATAAAAATTGATTATGAATTACTACCACGGCCCAAAGCCTACTAATTGCTACAATTAGTCTATTATGACTTAAGTGAAATATAGATGTAGGCTGAGATTTTTCAAATCAATACTTAGCAGTAGATCCTCTATCAACTCCTCTGCTTATTTTAACCTGCTGACTCCTCCCATTAATAATTTTAGCTAGCCAAAATCATATTTCATCAGAACCCATAACTCGACAACGAATCTACATTTCACTTTTAATTCTTTTACAACTTTTCCTTATCATAGCATTCTCAGCAACAGAAATAATTTTATTTTATATTATATTTGAAGCCACACTTATCCCCACACTTATTATTATTACCCGATGAGGTAATCAAACAGAACGCTTAAACGCAGGTACTTACTTCTTATTTTATACCCTAATTGGATCCTTACCCCTCCTTGTGGCTCTCCTATTTATACAAAATAATCTAGGCACTTTGTCCATATTTATTATTCAACACTCCCAACTCTCACCCCTTTATTCATGAGCAGATAAATTTTGATGAATTGCCTGCATTACTGCTTTCCTCGTTAAAATACCCTTATATGGGGTACACCTTTGATTACCAAAAGCCCACGTAGAAGCCCCTATTGCCGGCTCAATAATTTTAGCCGCAGTATTACTTAAATTAGGGGGATATGGAATAATACGAATTATTATTTTATTAAACCCACTTACCAAAGAAATAGCCTATCCATTCGTAATCTTAGCCATTTGAGGAGTTGTCATAACTAGTTCTATTTGCCTACGACAAACAGATTTAAAATCCCTAATTGCCTATTCTTCAGTTAGTCATATGGGACTTGTTGTAGGGGCCATTCTTATTCAAACACCATGAAGCTTTGCAGGAGCCACAACACTGATAATTGCACATGGGTTAATTTCATCAGCCCTATTTTGCTTAGCAAATACTAACTACGAACGCATTCATAGCCGGACCCTTCTTCTAGCCCGTGGAATTCAAGTAATCCTTCCCCTAATAGCGACCTGATGATTTCTTGCTAACCTTGCTAATCTTGCACTCCCCCCATCTCCTAATCTTATAGGAGAAATTTTTATTATTACATCCTTATTTAACTGATCTAACTGGACCATAATCCTCACAGGTGCCGGAGTATTAATTACAGCATCATATTCACTCTATATATTTTTAATAACCCAACGAGGATTAATGCCCAACCACCTAATAACCCTCAACCCTTCATATACACGAGAACACCTTCTCCTCAGCCTCCATATTATTCCCGTATTACTTTTAATTCTTAAACCTGAACTTATTTGAGGCTGAACATTCTGTATTTATAGTTTAATTAAAACATTAGATTGTGGTTCTAAAAATAAAAGTTAAAATCTTTTTATTTACCGAGAGAGGTCCGGGACACGAAGATTTGCTAATTCTTTCCATCATGGTTCAAGTCCATGGCTCACTTAACCCTTGAAAGATAATAGTAATCTATTGGTCTTAGGAACCAAAAACTTTTGGTGCAAATCCAAGCAAGAGTTATGAATGTTATTTTTAACTCGTCTTTTCTTCTAATCTTTATTATTTTAACCCTTCCACTAATAATATCTTTATTACCAAAAGAACTTAAACAGGACTGATCCTCCCTTCATGTTAAAACAGCTGTAAAAATCTCTTTCTTTATTAGTTTAATTCCACTATTTATTTTTCTAGACCAGGGAATAGAATCAATCATTACTAACTGAAACTGAATAAATATAGGCCCTTTTGATGTTAACATAAGTTTTAAATTTGATTTTTACTCCATTATTTTTACACCTGTGGCCCTTTATGTAACCTGATCTATTCTTGAATTTGCCCTATGATATATAAATAATGATCCTAATATTAACCGCTTTTTTAAGTATCTCTTACTCTTTTTAATTTCAATAATTATTTTAGTTACCGCTAATAACATATTCCAACTATTTATTGGATGGGAGGGGGTCGGAATTATATCATTTCTCCTTATTGGTTGATGATATAGCCGAACAGATGCTAACACCGCAGCCCTACAGGCTGTTATTTATAACCGAATGGGTGACGTTGGATTAATCTTAAGTATGGCCTGACTAGCCATCCACCTTAACTCATGAGAAATTCAACAACTTTTTACTTTATCTAAAGATATAGATTTAACACTGCCTCTCCTCGGACTCATTTTAGCCGCGGCCGGTAAATCTGCACAATTCGGTCTCCATCCTTGATTACCTTCAGCTATAGAAGGCCCCACACCAGTATCTGCATTACTTCACTCTAGCACAATAGTAGTAGCAGGCATTTTTCTATTAATTCGACTTCATCCTCTTTTCCAAAATAACCAATTAGCCCTTACAACCTGCTTATGTCTTGGAGCACTTACAACCCTTTTTACAGCAGTATGTGCCCTCACTCAAAATGATATTAAAAAAATTATTGCTTTCTCAACATCAAGCCAGCTTGGGTTAATAATAGTAACTATTGGACTTAATCAGCCTCAACTAGCTTTCCTTCATATTTGCACACATGCTTTCTTCAAAGCAATGCTTTTCCTCTGCTCCGGGTCCATTATTCATAGTCTTAATGACGAACAGGATATCCGCAAAATAGGAGGTATACACAAACTTCTTCCATTTACCTCAACCTCCTTAACTATTGGCAGCTTAGCCCTGACAGGAATGCCATTCCTATCCGGCTTTTTTTCAAAAGATGCCATTATTGAAGCCATAAATACCTCCCACTTAAACGCCTGAGCCCTTATCTTAACCCTTGTAGCAACATCTTTTACAGCTATCTACAGCCTCCGTCTTATTTTTTTTACATTAATAAATTTCCCCCGGTTTAATACACTAACCCCTATTAACGAAAATAATCCACTAATTTTAAACCCAATTAAACGCCTTGTCTACGGAAGCATTATTGCAGGTTTAATTATTTCTCTTAACCTTTCCCCTACCAAGTCCCAAATCATAACTATATATCCTCTACTAAAATTAGCTGCCCTCTTAGTTACAATTCTAGGTCTTCTTTTAGCCCTAGAATTAACCAACTTAACTAATACACAACTTAAGTCTTCTCCAATATTTTATCCTCACCACTTCTCCAATATACTAGGATTTTTTCCCCCTATTATTCACCGCCTTTTACCAAAGATTAACCTAAATTGGGCTCAAAGTATTTCTACACACCTAATTGACCTCTCCTGATATGAAAAAATTGGTCCAAAAAGTAAATTTATCCAACAAATTCCCCTCATTAAATTTTCCACTCAGCCTCAACAAGGTTTTATTAAAACGTATTTAACCCTTCTCTTCTTAACCCTTACCCTATTAGTCCTAATTACCCTTACCTAACCACACGTAGGGTACCCCACGATAAACCACGAGTTAACTCTAATACAACAAATAGAGTAAGTAATAATACTCACCCCCCCAAAATTAATATTCAACCCCCATCAGAATATAATAAAGCTACACCCCCAAAGTCCCCACGCACTATTTCCAAACCACTTATTTCCTCCACCCCCGTTCAATACTGACCCCACCCCTCAACTATCAAATATTTACCAATAATTATAAGACCTGTTAAATAAAATCCAACATATAATAAAACGGATCAATTACCTCACGCTTCGGGATATGGTTCAGCAGCAAGCGCTGCCGTATAAGCAAAAACCACCAACATCCCACCCAAATAAATCAAAAACAAAATTAAAGACATAAAAGACCCACCATATCCCACTAATAAACCACATCCTACCCCAGCAGCAGTAACTAACCCCAAAGCAGCGTAGTAAGGAGAAGGATTAGATGCCACCCCTATTAAACCTAAAATTAAACCAACCATCATTATAAACATAAAATATATCATTATTTTTACTTGGACTTCAACCAAGACCAACAACTTGAAAAACTGTCGTTGTTTATTCAACTATAAAAATTTATGGCCTTAAATACCCGAAAGACTCACCCTCTACTAAAAATTATAAATCATGCCCTAGTTGACCTACCCGCCCCATCAAATATCTCAATTTGATGAAACTTTGGTTCACTTCTAGGACTCTGCTTAATTATCCAAATTCTTACAGGGCTTTTCTTGGCAATACACTATACCGCAGATATTTCTATAGCTTTTTCCTCAGTTATCCATATTTCCCGCGATGTAAATTATGGTTGACTTATCCGTAATATTCATGCTAACGGAGCCTCCCTCTTCTTCCTTTGTGTATATTTACATATTGCCCGAGGATTATATTACGGTTCTTACCTTAACAAAGAAGCATGAAACATCGGCGTGATTCTCCTATTTTTATTAATAGCAACATCCTTCGTTGGTTATGTTTTACCATGAGGACAAATATCCTTCTGAGGTGCTACAGTTATTACTAACCTTCTCTCCGCACTTCCCTATGTGGGTGGTATATTAGTTCAATGAATCTGAGGGGGCTTTTCAGTAGATGGTGCCACCCTCACCCGCTTCTTTACCTTCCACTTTCTCCTCCCTTTCCTAATTCTAGCATTTACCATCATCCATCTTCTGTTTCTTCATGAAACTGGCTCTAATAACCCTCTAGGCCTCAACTCCAATAGTGATAAAATCTCCTTCCACCCCTACTTCTCATTCAAAGACTTGTTTGGCTTTTTCGTTATACTTTTCTTTTTAGCACTATTAGCCCTATTTTTACCTAATTTATTAGGAGATGCTGAAAACTTTATCCCTGCAAATCCCCTTGTTACCCCCCCTCACATTAAACCTGAGTGATACTTCCTGTTTGCCTATGCTATCTTACGCTCTATTCCTAATAAACTAGGAGGAGTCCTTGCTCTCCTATTCTCCATTTTTATTCTTATATTAGTACCTCTCCTTCACCTCTCTAAACAACGAAGTTCCACCTTTCGACCAATTACACAAATTTTCTTTTGGTTCCTTGTGACCAATACAATTATTTTGACCTGAATTGGAGGGCAACCTGTTGAACAACCCTTTATTTTAGTAGGACAAATTGCCTCAATCTCCTACTTTTCCTTATTTCTTGTAATAATACCCCTCGCAAGCTGATGCGAGAATAAAATTTTCAGCCTATGTTTTGGTAGCTTAACCTAAAAGCGTCGACCTTGTAAGTCGAAGACCGGGAGTGCAAATCTCCCCCAAAACAACATCAGGGGAAGGAGGGTTAAACTCCTGCCCTTGGCTCCCAAAGCCAAGATTCTGCCTAAACTGCCCCCTGATGGCTATTATAGTACACAAAAACCAGAACAAAAATTTTGGTTTTTGTACGTCAGTATGACATATATATGATATGGCCCACATACCCTAATATACCACATACTACCCTCATTCCATAGTGACTATAACAGATATTCCCCTACCATATAGCATATACTATGCTTAATCCTCATTAATCGACATTCCCCTATATCATTACATACTATGTTTAATCCACATTACACTACTATCGACTATATCATTACATTAATTTTTTTAACCCTCATTAACCTATAATCAACACTTTCATTTCATAATATTTATCATTCCGCCCTAATTTATTTATTATTATTAATGTGGGTTGGATAGAAACCCGTATCTCCCTATCAAATGGAAAAAATTGCTCGGTTTGTGGCACACACCTGGTTTATCCCTATTAATTGATCAAATCTGGCATTTGATTAATGCTTGTTCTACATAACCCCTTAATCGAGTCAGCCATACAGTCCCCTAGTTCCCTTTAATGACTCACTAATATTAATCGTCTCAAGATTTACTCACCTCCCAGCTTTTTTTTTTCGGTATGAAGCAAATCGCTATTCCCCGGAAGGGCTCATCTGGTTCATCTTCTTAGACTTGAACTATACTCGACACTAACCTAATTATACTCATTACTTTCATTCATGAAATTAGATTGTCAAGATCACCATTAACCAGAGGGATAGAGAATATTACGTCATAGTAGTCACGTTTCGATTTTTTTGATTAGCGAAGCAACGGTTTAAAAAAAACACTAAGATTAACCCTCTCGGAAAGAAGTCTCCAATAATGATTAGTGTAAAATACATTACACTATTCTAATACATTCCTCACTTTATCTGGCATAAAATTACTATTATTAGACTTACCCCGGGTGTAGAAAAAAAATGAAACCTCTTTTTTTCAAAAAGGCTCCTTCGGTAAAAACCCCCCTCCCCCTTAATATACGCGGAAATCTCGAAAAACCCCAAAAACGAGGGCCGACGCATATTTTTTTGTAAAGTAGTTGTGATATTATTTACTATATATTGTAACAGAGTATGCTAGTGTAGCTTAATTTAAAGCATGGCACTGAAGATGCTAAGATAGAAAATGGAATTTTTCACCGGCACAAGAGGTTTGGTCCTGACCTTAGTATTAATTGCAACTAGAATTATACATGCAAGTTTCAGCATTCCCGTGAGAATGCCCTAATTAATCTATTAATTAATTAGGGGCAGGTATCAGGCACGCGCACGCAGCCCAAAACACCTTGCTAAGCCACACCCTCAAGGGATTTCAGCAGTAATATACATTGATAGAATAAGCGTAAGCTTGAATCAGTTAAAGTTGAGAGAGTTGGTTAATCTCGTGCCAGCCACCGCGGTTATACGAGTAACTCGAATTAATGCATTTCGGCGTAAAGAGTGATTTAAGGATGACCTCCAACTACTAAAGTTAAGACCTCATCAGACTGTTATACTTATTCATGAGCGGAATAATCAACAACGAAAGTGACTTTAACCCACCAGGAGCCTTGATTTCACGACAGTCGGGCCCCAAACTAGGATTAGATACCCTACTATGCCCGACCATAAACTTAGACGATACTTCACCATATTGTTCGCCAGAGTACTACAAGCGCTAGCTTAAAACCCAAAGGACTTGGCGGCACCCCACACCCACCTAGAGGAGCCTGTTCTATAACCGATATTCCCCGTTAAACCTCACCACTTCTTGCCACTTCCGTTTATATACCGCCGTCGTCAGCTCACCCCATGAGGGGTTAAAAGTAAGCAGAAAGGATTTAAATCCCAAACGTCAGGTCGAGGTGTAGCGAATGAAGTGGGAAGAAATGGGCTACATTTTTTTATTAAAAAACACGAATGGAAAACTGAAAAATTACCTAAAGGTGGATTTAGCAGTAAGAGAGGGTCAGAGTACCTCTCTGAAATTGGCTCTGGGGTGCGCACACACCGCCCGTCACTCTCCTCAAAAAAACCTATTAATTTACATAAAAATTCTACTATAATAAGAGGAGGCAAGTCGTAACATGGTAAGTGTACTGGAAAGTGTACTTGGAATCAAAATGTGGCTAAATTAGCAAAGTACCTCCCTTACACCGAGGAGACACCCGTGCAATTCGGATCATTTTGAACCTTAAAGCTAGCCTAATTACTTATTTAACTAGTCCTTATTAATCTAATTAATACCAAAATCCTTAACTAAAACATTTTCTAACCTTTAGTATGGGCGACAGAACAAAAACTCAGCGCAATAACTTATGTACCGCAAGGGAAGGCTGAAAAAGAAATGAAATAAATAATTAAAGTACTAAAAAGCAGAGATTACTTCTCGTACCTTTTGCATCATGATTTAACTAGTAAAACTAGGCAAAGAGACCTTAAGTCTACCCTCCCGAAACTAAACGAGCTACTCCGAAGCAGCATAATAGAGCCAACCCGTCTCTGTGGCAAAAGAGTGGGAAGACTTCCGAGTAGTAGTGAAAAGCCTACCGAGTTTAGTGATAGCTGGTTACCCAAGAAAAGAACTTAAATTCTGCATTAATTTTTTATAATTAAATAAGATTTACTCAACAAAGTAAGATATAAGAATTAATAGTTATTTAGAAGAGGTACAGCCCTTCTAAATTAAGATACAACTTTCTAAGGTGGGAAACGATCAATTACTAAGGTATTTATCCTCAGTGGGCCTAAAAGCAGCCACCTGTCAAGTAAGCGTCACAGCTCCAGTACTATAAAAACCTATAATTTAATTATATATTCACAACCCCCTAATTCCTATTGGGTTATTTTATAAAATTATAAAAGAACCTATGCTAAAATGAGTAATAAAGAGGATAAACCTCTCCCGACACAAGTGTATATCAGAAAGAATTAAATCACTGATAATTAAACGAACCCAAATTGAGGTCATTGTACTTTAAAATATTAAACCAGAAAACCCTATTTTATTATTCGTTAACCCTACACAGGACTGTCCCAAGGAAAGATTAAAAGAAAGTAAAGGAACTCGGCAAACACAAACTCCGCCTGTTTACCAAAAACACCGCCTCTTGGCGTTTTATAAGAGGTCCCGCCTGCCCTGTGACAATGTTCAACGGCCGCGGTATTTTGACCGTGCAAAGGTAGCGTAATCACTTGTCTTTTAAATAAAGACCCGTATGAAAGGCACCACGAGAGTTTAACTGTCTCTATTTTCTAATCAATGAAATTGATCTATCCGTGCAGAAGCGGATATTTTAACATAAGACGAGAAGACCCTATGGAGCTTAAAACACTTAGATTAATTATGTAATTCTTTACCTCTCAGGATTTAAACAAAAAATATAATTCTCCTAATTTAACTGTTTTTGGTTGGGGTGACCAAGGGGAAAAAGAAATCCCCCCTATCGACCGAGTACTCGGTACTTAAAGATTAAAGTGACAACTTTAATTAATAAAATATTTATCGAAAAATGACCCAGGATTTCCTGATCAATGAACCAAGTTACCCTAGGGATAACAGCGCAATCCTTTCCTAGAGTTCCTATCGACGAAAGGGTTTACGACCTCGATGTTGGATCAGGACATCCTAATGGTGTAACCGCTATTAAGGGTTCGTTTGTTCAACGATTAATAGTCCTACGTGATCTGAGTTCAGACCGGAGAAATCCAGGTCAGTTTCTATCTATGAGTTTACTTTTCCTAGTACGAAAGGACCGGAAAAGTGGGGCCAATGCCATTGGCACGCCCCATTTTCATCTATTGAATTAAACTCAAATAGATAAGAAAAGATCACCGATGGCCCAAGAAATGGGTTGTTGAAGTGGCAGAGCCTGGTAAATGCAAAAGACCTAAGATCTTTATTTCAGAGGTTCAAATCCTCTCTTCAATTATGCTTCAGCCCATTTTTCTCTATTTAATTAATCCTCTTGCCTATATTATCCCAATCCTTTTAGCTACAGCTTTTCTTACCCTTATTGAACGAAAAATTCTTGGTTTTATACAACTTCGTAAAGGTCCTAATATCGTAGGACCCTACGGCCTCCTTCAACCAATTGCAGATGGCTTAAAATTATTTATTAAAGAACCTGTACGCCCATCAGCATCTTCCCCCTTCCTATTTTTAGCAACCCCAACCGTTGCCCTGACTTTAGCCCTCCTTATATGAATGCCCCTACCCCTTCCACACTCAATTATTAATTTAAATCTAGGCTTACTATTTATCTTAGCCATCTCAAGCTTAACCGTTTATACTATTTTAGGGTCCGGATGAGCATCCAATTCAAAATATGCCTTAATAGGAGCACTTCGTGCTGTAGCACAAACTATCTCTTATGAGGTAAGCCTAGGCCTTATTTTACTTTCAATAATTATTTTTACTGGAGGTTTTACCCTACATACCTTTAACTTAGCACAAGAAACAATTTGACTTCTAATTCCAGGCTGACCCTTAGCCCTCATATGATATATTTCAACCCTTGCAGAAACCAACCGAGCCCCCTTTGATTTAACAGAAGGAGAATCCGAACTCGTGTCTGGATTTAACATTGAATATGCAGCGGGCCCATTTGCTTTATTTTTTCTAGCTGAATATACTAATATTTTATTAATAAATACTTTATCCGTTATTTTATTTATAGGAACCTCCTACAACCCCCTTTTTCCACAAGTCTCCACACTCAGCTTAATAATAAAAGCCACATTCCTCACCCTAATTTTTTTATGAATTCGAGCATCATATCCGCGATTTCGATATGATCAACTCATACATTTGGTTTGAAAAAATTTTTTACCTTTAACCTTAGCAATTATTCTATGACATGTTGCCTTACCTCTCGCCACAACAAGCCTGCCCCCACTCACCTAACATGGAAATGTGCCTGAATAAAGGACCACTTTGATAGAGTGGGTAATGAGAGTTAAAACCCCTCCATTTCCTACTAGAAAAATAGGACTTGAACCTATGTTTAAGAGATCAAAACCCTCCGTACTTCCTACTATACTATTTCCTAAGTAGAGTCAGCTAATAAAGCTTTTGGGCCCATACCCCAACCATGTTGGTTAAAAACCCTCCTTTACTAATGAACCCCATTGTATTAACTATTATTATTTTAAGCTTAGGCCTAGGAACCACTCTAACATTTATTGGGTCTCACTGACTCCTAGTCTGAATAGGCCTCGAAATTAACACTTTAGCCATCATTCCCCTAATAATTCGCCAACACCACCCCCGAGCAGTAGAAGCCACCACAAAATATTTTATTACACAAGCAACTGCCTCCACTTTATTATTATTTGCTAGCGTCACAAACGCTTGGACTTCCGGTGAGTGAAGTCTATTTGAAATGCTAAATCCAACCTCCGCCACACTAATAACAACCGCATTAGCCTTAAAAATTGGCCTTGCACCCCTACATTTCTGATTACCTGAAGTCCTTCAAGGCCTAGATTTAATTACTGGTCTTATTTTGTCGACTTGACAAAAATTAGCCCCATTCGCTGTATTACTTCAACTATACCCGCTCCTAAATCCTAATCTCCTTATATTCTTCGGCGTTTTCTCTACCATTGTAGGAGGATGAGGAGGACTAAACCAAACACAACTACGAAAAATTTTGGCTTATTCCTCTATTGCCAACCTTGGTTGAATAATTACAATTTTACACTACTCCCCCAACCTAACCATACTAAACCTTGTATTATACATTTTTTTAACACTCACAACCTTTCTTCTATTTAAACTATTTAATTCAACAAAAATTAATTCTGTTTCCTCATCATCAACTAAATTCCCAATTCTATCCGTCATTGCCTTAATAACCCTTCTCTCTTTAGGGGGCTTACCCCCACTCTCCGGCTTTATACCCAAATGATTAATTCTTCAAGAACTAACAAAACAAAGCTTAATTATTCCAGCTATAATTATAGCTCTCATAACCCTTCTTAGCTTATTCTTTTATCTCCGCCTTTGCTACGCCACCACATTAACCATAAACCCCAATCCAAATAATATACTATCCTCATGACGAACAAAACCCCACTACTTAACCCTGATTTTATTAACATCCGCTACCATCTCAATTCTCCTCCTTCCCCTCACCCCCCTAATCCTTACCTTCGTATCATAAGAAATTTAGGTTAACAAAACCAAAAGCCTTCAAAGCTTTTAATAGAAGTGAAAATCCTCTAACTTCTGCTAAGATCTACAAGACTTTATCTTCCATCTTCTGAATGCAACCCAGATGCTTTTATTAAGCTAAGACCTTCTAAATAGGTAGGCCTCGATCCTACAAAAACTTAATTAACAGTTAAGTGTTTAAGCCAACAAACTTCTATCTAAGCTTTCTCCCGCCGCCTGGAAAAGGCGGGAGAAAGCCCCGGGAGAACTTAGTTTCCATTTTTGGATTTGCAATCCAACGTATTAGCTACTTCAGGGCTGTGATAAGAAGAGGAGTTTGACCTCTATAGACGGAGCTACAATCCGCCGCTTAACTCTCGGCCATCTTACCT